CTATGCTTAGTGTGTGACTCGTTGGTTTTTTTAGGGTTAGTATTAAAACCAACCCTGCAGTATGAACTAATTACTATAGAATAAATAACCAACTCATCACTTCGCATTATCCGGGTCTAAAGTCTCGGTCAAAATATGATCCATTGGGCATATCTTTGTAGCAACTGAAAAATTTTTGCATAAAAAATGAACCCGATTCTAAGTCGTAAAGCAAAATAGAGAAAGATTTGGATAAATGGAAATACGAGAGAAAGACAGAAAAATAATATTAATGACATAGAATTCCAATATGTAAGGTCTATAACCACTTCCAAAAAGCAGTGTAATAAAGCATCAATACCGATTCATCCATAATATAATAGAATGAATCTTCTTATAAATCACAAATAAAGAGCTTCGAGCCAATAAAGACTGAGAAAATTGACTCAAGAACAAATTAAATTTCATCGTTAGCTCCATTGTAGAATTAAGACCTAAGCATTGAATAAGAAGCGATGGGAACGATGAAACCCGTGAATGAAAAAAATTTTATGATTGAAAAATGAATTTTAATGATTCACAGGTCGGGATGGCGGAACGTACCGAAACTCTATTCATCTAGCTGAGAAAACACGAGCTAATCCTAAAATTTAAACTGAAATAGAGATTGAAAGAGGAAATATCCGCCCGCGAAACTCTTTGCTAAATTTGGGTCAATATGTTAACTAAAAAATCAAAATGGATTATAACCTTCTAAAAAATAAAAAACGAAATAGTATTTTTATACGTTTGCACAAATAATTGAAATTTTATTTTTGATCTGTATCTTCAATTTGTGGAAATTTCTAATAAAATAGAAAAATTTTAGTTATCTATTTCAACAAGATATACAACTTAAGAATCTAATAGATTAGATAAATTAGATTAGATGAAATCTTAAACAATAGACTTATTTATTACTTAATAAATACATGTATATCTGAATGAAGATATAATCCGCATTCCAATTCAATATTTTATATTTGGAATACTTTTATTTCGTCGCGAGGAGCCGGATGAGGTGAAAATCTCATGTCCGGTTCTGAAGTAGAGGTGGAATTAAAAAAAACCATCAACTATAACCCCAAAAGAACCAGATTTCGCAAACAACATAGAGGAAGAATGAAAGGAATATCTTATCGAGGTAATCATATTAGTTTCGGTAAATACGCTCTTCAAGCACTTGAACCCGCTTGGATAACATCTAGACAAATAGAAGCGGGCCGACGAGCAATGACACGAAATGCGCGTCGTGACGGAAAATTTTGGGTACGCATTTTTCCAGACAAACCAGTTACACTAAGACCCGCGGAAACCCGGATGGGTTCAGGAAAAGGATCCCCTGAATATTGGGTAGCTGTTGTTAAACCCGGTCGAATACTTTATGAAATGAGTGGAGTAACAGAAAATATAGCTAGAAGGGCTATTTCAATAGCAGCATCTAAAATGCCTATACGAACTCAATTCATTATTTCGGGATAAAGATGTAAAACCAAGAGAAATGGATCTTGGAGATAACAAAAAATTTCAGGTTTCTTTTTGGACAAACAATATTTCTTTTTTTTTTTTTCTTCGTCGAAAGAAAAGATTCAAAAATGATATGATTCAACCTCAGACCCATTTAAACGTAGCGGATAATAGCGGGGCTCAAGAATTGATGTGTATTCGAATCATAGGAGCTAGCAATCGCCGATATGCTCATATTGGCGACGTTATTGTTGCTGTAATCAAAGAAGCAGTGCCAAACATGCCTCTAGAAAGATCAGAAGTAGTCAGAGCTGTAATTGTACGTACTTGTAAAGAACTCAAACGTGATAACGGTATGATAATACGATATGACGACAATGCTGCAGTTGTTATTGATCAAGAAGGAAATCCAAAAGGAACTAGAATTTTTGGTGCCATCGCTCGGGAATTGAGACAATTAAATTTTACTAAAATAGTTTCGTTGGCTCCTGAGGTATTATAAAACGAGATAGTGATATGTTTTATAGGGGGTATTAAAAAAAGATTCGTTAGTAGATTGTGTCTTATGCATATACCTTTAATAATTCATATTCATAAAAAAATAAGTAAAAAAATAAAAACATGTTGATTATATCCAATTTGGAAACATCAAAAATTTTAGTTCATCATGGGTAGGGACACTATTGCTGAGATAATAACCTCTATACGAAATGCCGATATGGATAGAAAAAGAGTGGTTCGAATCGGATCTACTAATATTGCCGAAAGTATTGTTAAAATACTTTTACGAGAAGGGTTTATCGAAAACGTGAGAAAACATCTCGAAAACAGAAAACCTTTTTTGGTTTTAACCTTACGACATAGAAGGAATATAAAAAAACCCTATAGAAATATTTTTAATTTAAAACGGATCAGTCGACCTGGTCTACGAATCTATTCTAACCATCAACGAATTCCTAGAATTTTAGGTGGGATGGGAATTGTAATTCTTTCTACTTCTCGAGGTATAATGACAGACCGAGAAGCTCGAGAAGAAAAAATAGGCGGAGAAATTTTGTGTTATATATGGTAATCCTTTTAATATCCAAGTTGAGTATGAAACTTCCTATTTGTGAAAAAAAAACTAAAAAGAGCAAGTTGTCTAATATCTTTCCTCCTCCATTAATTGATACCCCAAGGGGGCTTTACTTGGAATGAAAGAAGAAAAATGGATTCATGAGGGTTTAATTACTGAATCGCTTCCCAACGGTATGTTCCGGGTTCGTTTGGATAATGAAGATCTGGTTCTAGGTTATGTTTCAGGAAAGATACGACGTAGTTTTATACGGATACTGCCAGGAGATAGAGTCAAAATTGAAGTAAGTCGTTATGATTCCACCAGAGGACGTATAATATATCGACTCCGTAATAAGGATTCAAAAGATTAGGTAGTTTTTTCCACTTCAATATCTCTTTCGCGGGAATACGATTCGAGGTGGAAAATTCCAAGAAACTTTTTTTCTTCCAAAAAGTCATTAGAATTAAGGTTAAGGTAAGGAATAAATAATATGAAAATAAGAGCTTCTGTTCGTAAAATTTGTGAAAAATGTCGATTAATCCGTAGACGGGGACGAATTATAGTAATTTGTCCCAACCCGAAACATAAACAAAGACAAGGATAATCAGACTACCTAAAGAAACTGATGTACAAATAAGGAATCTTTTTTGGCATGAAATGGATATATCCATATTTCTCTGATATTTATGAGATGATAAAATATGGCAAAAGCTATACCGAGACGTAGAAATGGACGTATTGGTTTACGTAAAAGTACACGTAGAATACCAAAGGGAGTTATTCATGTTCAAGCAACTTTTAATAACACCATTGTTACTGTTACAGATATACGGGGTCGGGTGGTTTCTTGGGCATCTGCTGGTACTTGTGGATTCAAGGGTACGAGAAGAGGGACGCCATTTGCTGCCCAAACCGCAGCAGGAAATGCTATTCGTACAGTAGTAGATCAAGGTATGCAACGAGCAGAAGTCATGATAAAAGGCCCCGGTCTCGGAAGAGACGGAGCATTACGAGCTATTCGTAGAAGTGGTATATTATTAACTTTTGTACGGGATGTAACTCCTATGCCACATAATGGCTGTAGACCTCCGAAAAAAAGACGTGTGTAGAAATGAATATTGAAGACATTTTCAGAGAAACAAGAGAAATAAACGATTCCATGATCTAATCAAATAATATTACTATGGTTCGAGAGAAAGTAACAGTATCTACTCGGACACTGCAGTGGAAGTGTGTTGAATCAAGAACAGACAGTAAACGTCTTTATTATGGACGCTTTATCCTGTCTCCACTTATGAAAGGTCAAGCCGACACAATAGGCATTGCGATGCGAAGAGCTTTGCTTGGAGAAATAGAAGGGACGTGTATTACACGTGTAAAATTTGAATCTGATAAAATACCACACGAATATTCTACCATGGGGGGTATTCAAGAATCGGTACATGAAATTTTAATGAATTTGAAAGAAATTGTATTGAGAAGTAATATATATGGAACTTGTCACGCGTCTATTTGTGTCAAAGGTCCTGGATATGTAACTGCCCAAGACATCATCCTACCGCCTTATGTAGAAATCGTTGATAATACACAACATATAGCTAGCTTGACGGAACCCATTGATTTGTGTATTGGATTACAAATCGATAAAAATAGAGGATATCTTATAAAAACGCCACAAAACTTTCAAGATGGCAGTTATCCTATAGATGCCGTATTCCTGCCTGTTCGAAATGCGAATCATAGTATTCATTCCTATGGGAATGGGAATGACAAACAAGAGATACTATTTCTTGAAATATGGACAAATGGAAGTTTAACTCCGAAAGAAGCACTTCATGAAGCCTCTCGTAATTTGATTGATTTATTTATTCCCTTTTTACATATGGAAGAAGAAAACGTACATTTCGCAACCAATCAACACACGGTTCCGTTATCCCCTTTTGTCTTTGATGATAAATTGTAAAAAATGAAAAAAAATAGCACGGAAATCAAGTTTGATTGACCAATCAGAATTGCCTCCAAGGATCTATAATTGCCTCAAAAGGTCCAATATATATACATTATTGGACCTTTTGAATAACAGTCAAGAAGATCTTATGAAAATGAAGCATTTTTGCATAGAAGATGTAAAACAGATATTTGGCATTATAAAAAACCGTTTTGCAATTGATTTACCAAAAAATAAGTTTAATTTTATTCTATTGGATTTCTTTCGTCTTTTTTAGATACAAATTAAATTAGGTTTTGGATCTTAAACCCAATTTCTATATCCAAAATATTTTCATAAATGAATTTTTCATTCATTTAAAAAAATAGATAAATGTATCTAGGGAGAATTCACTTTAAAGCGACTATTCCCTAGATACACACGTCGTGTTATTTCACAATTGATTCAATTTAAAAAAGACCTAAAGTTAGGGATTGATCAATAGGTAATGTTGCACCAATCCCTAACCAA